AAAGTGATGGAAAAGAAAGAATCTCTTTTACATATCCTCCCGGTTTATCAATTTTTTTGGAAATGAGAAAAAGAAGGATATCCCCGCCTACACTCGAAAAATTTTCATTTAATGAACTCTATAGCCCTTGGGTTTATACCAACAAACAAAAAGTAAAAAGTTTCAACAATGAGTTTATAAATCGAATTAAAGCTCTAGACAAAGAAGACATTTCTTTGAATATACTCGAAACAAGAACTCGATTGTGTAATGACGATTCTACAAAAGAATACTTATCCAAAAGGTATGATCCTTTCCTGAACGGATCATATCGGAAAACAATCTGCAAAAACCCTTCACTAAAAAAAACTTTGATAGAAAATGTCATAGATCAATTTGGGATAAATCGGATTCACGGTATACTTATTCCGGATGCTGATTACCAAGAATTTGAACAGAAAATAAATAGATTTGATAAAAAACGATTATCAACAGAAATTGTTTATTTTTTAACTTTCATCAGTAAATTTGTTAGAGAATCAGGATCTACCAATCGAAATCCGAAGGGTCCTTCTTTATTTTCAGAAGGAAGAATAGATTCCGAAAAAGGAATAAAATATTTTAACTATTTATTAAATTTAAATAAAATTGTAACTGATGCTAATGGTCAAAAAATTAGCAGAAAATCGATTAGAATAAAAGAAATCAGTAAAAAAATCCCCCGATGGTCATACAAATTAATCACCGATTTAGAACAACAATCAGGAGAATATCAAGAAGACGTACCAGTAGATCATCAAATTCGTTCAAGAAGGGGCAAACGTGTAGTAATTTTGACTGCTAACAAGGAGAATACTGATCCTAATACTACGGATATTAGTATGCCCGATCAAATAAACGAAGTGGCTTTGATACGCTATTCACAACAATCAGACTTTCGGCGCGGTATAATCAAAGGTTCTATGCGCGCTCAAAGGCGTAAAGTAGTTATTTTAGAATTGTTTCAAGCAAATGCGCATTCCCCTCTTTTTTTGGAGAGACTACAAAAATCCCCTCCTTTTTCTTTTGATATCTCGGGGTCGATTAAACTAATTTTTAGAAATTGGGTGGGTAAAGGGGAAGCATTCAAAATTGTAGAGTGTACAAAAGAACAAACAAAAAGAGAAGAAAAAAAAGAGAAGAACAAAAGAAAAGAAAAATCGCGAATAGAGATAGCAGAGGCCTGGGATAGTATTCCATTTGCGCAAGTAATAAGAGGTTGCATGTTACTAACTCAATCTATTTTTAGAAAATATATTCTATTACCTTCATTCATAATTGCGAAAAATATTGGGCGTATATTCCTATTGCAACTTCCCGAATGGTCTGAGGATTTACAGGAATGGAATAGAGAGATCCATCTTAAATGCACCTATAACGGTGTTCCATTATCCGAAACAGAATTTCCAAAAAATTGGTTAACAGACGGTATTCAGATAAAAATCTTATTTCCTTTCTGTCTGAAACCTTGGCACAAATCGAAACTACGATCCTCTCAGAAAGATCTAATGAAAAAGAAAAAAGAAAAAGATGATTTTTGTTTTTTAACAGTTTGGGGAATGGAAACTGAACTTCCCTTTTGTTCGCCCCGAAAACGACCTTCCTTTTTTAAACCCATCTTAAAGGAATTCGAAAAAAAAATTGGAAAATGTAAAAAGAAGTATTTTCGAGTTCTAACAGTTTTCAAAGGAAAAACAAAATTACTTCGAAAAGTTTTAAAAGAAACGAAAAAATGGATTATCAAAAGTGTTAGTTTTATAAAAAGAATACTAAAAGAACTTTCAAAAGTAAACCCAATTCTATTATTTAGATTAAGAGAAGTAGGAGTATATGAATCAAGCGAAATTAAAGAAGAAAATGATTCCATAATAAGCAATCAGATAATTCACGAATCATTTAGTCAAATTGCATTTCCGAGTTGGACAAATTCTTCATTGACAGAAAAAAAAATGAAGGATCTGACTGATAGAATAAGTACAATTAAAAATCAAATAGAAAGAATCACAAAAGATAAAAAAAAAGTAACTCCAAGAATAAATAATCTTAGTCCTACAAGTTATAATGCTAAAAGATTCGAAAAACGGCAAATATTAAAAAGAATAAATGCTCGATTAATCGGTAAATTATCCGCCCTTTTTAAATTTTTCATTGAAAAAATATACACATATATATTTTTATCTATCATTAATATTCCCAGAATAAATACAGAACTTTTTCTTAAATTAACAAAAAAAATTATTGATAAATCCATTTACAATAATGAAAGAAAACAAGAAAGAATTAATAAAAAAAAGAAAACTCCAATTCCGTTTATTTCGACTATAAAAAAGCCACTTGATAATATTAGTAATATTAAAAAAAATTCGCATATTTTTTATGACTTATCCTACGTGCCACAAGCATATGTATTTTACAAATTATCACAAATAAAAGTTAGTAACTCGTTAAGACCTGTTGTTCAATATCAAGGAATCCCCCCTTTTCTTAAGCCTAAAATAAAGGATTCTTTTGAAACACAAGGAATGTTTGATTCGAAATTAGCAGATAAAAAACTTCCGAGTTATGAAATGAATCCATGGAAAACCTGGTTAAGAGGACATTATCAATACCATTTATCTCAAATCAGATGGTCTAGATTAATACCAAAAAAATGGCGAAATACAGTCCATCAGCGTGGTCTAGCTAAAAAGGAAAATTTAAGCAAACGGCATTCATATGAAAAATATCCATTAATTAATCCCAAAAAACAAAAACAATTTGAAGTATATTCATTATCTAATCAAAAAGAGAATTTTCTAAAATACTATAGATATGATCTTTTATCATATAAATTTATTAATTATGAAAATAAAACGGAATGCTTTTTTTATAGATCTCCCCTTCAGGGAAATAAGAACCAAGAGATTTCTTATAACACGTCTAAAGAAACACCTTTTGATATGCTCGGGAACATCCATATTCAAAATGATCTAGTAAAGGTCGATATTCTATATATGGAAAAACCGGCCGATAGAAAATATTTTGATTGGAAAATTTTAAATTTTTTTCTTAGACAAAAAGTCGATATTGAGGCCTGGATCATAATCGATACCAATAGGAATCAAAATACTCAAGTTCGTACTAATAATTATCAAATAATTTCTAAAAAAGATCTTTTTTATCTTATGATTCCAGAGATCAATCTACCAAACTCCCACAAAGGATTTTTTGATTGGATGGGAATGAATGAAAAAATGCTAAAGCGTCCCACATCGAATCTGGAACTTTGGTTCTTCCCAGAATTTGTGTTACTTTATAAGACATATAAAATGAAACCTTGGTTTATACCAAGCAAATTACTTCTTTTAAATAGAAGCGAAAATAAAAAGATCAATGAAAAGGAAAAAGGAAGTTTTTTGATAGCATCAAAAAAAAAGCATCGAAATCAAGAAGAAAAAGAACCCACAAGCCGAGTAGATCGGAGATCTGTTCTTTCACAACAAAAAGATATTGAAGAAAATTATGCAAGATCGGACATGAAAAAAGGGAAAAAGCAAAAACAATACAAAAGCACCACGGAAGCAGAACTAGATTCCTTCCTGAAACGTTATTTGCTTTTTCAATTGAGATGGGATGAGACTTTGAATCAAAGAATGATCAATAATATCAAGGTATATTGTCTCCTGCTTAGACTGATAGATCCAAGAAAAATTACTATATCCTCGATTCAAAATAGAGAAATGAGTTTGGATATAATGCTAATTCAGAAGAATTTAACTCTTTCAGAATTGATGAAAAAGGGAGTATTGATTCTAGAACCCATTCGTCTGTCTGGAAAAAAAGATGGGCAATTTATTATGTATCAAACCATAGGTATTTCGTTGGTTCATAAGAGTAAGCATCAAACTAATCAAAAATACCAAGAGCAAGGATATGTTTCTAACAATAATTTTGATGAAACTATTTCACCACATCAAAGAATAACCGTAAATAGAGACAAAAATCATTTTGATTTATTTGTTCCAGAAAATCTTTTATCCTTTAGACGTTGTAGAAAATTGAGAATTCTAATTTGTTTCAATTCAAAAAATAGAAATTATATAGATAGAAATCCGGTATTTTGGAACAGAAAGAACGTAAAAAACAGCAACCAAGTTTCACATGACAATAACCATCTTGATAGAGGGAAAAATCAATTAATGAAATTAAAGCTCTTTCTTTGGCCTAATTATCGATTAGAAGATTTAGCTTGTATGAATCGTTATTGGTTTGATACCAATAATGGAAGTCGTTTCAGTATGTTAAGGATACATCTGTATACACGATTGAAAATTTGTGGATAATAAACTTTATATATATATCCTATACCCTATATATAGGGTATATGAAAACAAACAAATACACAGATCACATGTCTTGTCTCACATTTCATTCTAGTATCCAATATGAAATTGGATTGATTGATTTGAATTCAGGAAATTAGGAGTTCATAAAGAAATTTGGATTAGATTATTGTATATACCACATTAAAATTTTCAAATTAATGGCATTATTATTACTGATCGGTAAAATCCATATCTGTAAAAAGGGAAGGGGGAATTTTTTTATGGTAAAAAATTCATTCATTTCGGTTATTTCTCAAAAAGAAAGCGAAGAAAACAGAGGGTCTGTTGAATTTCAAGTATTCAGTTTCACCACCAAGATAAGGATACTTACTTCACATTTGGAATTGCACAAAAAAGACTTTTCATCTCAGAGAGGTTTGCGAAAAATTTTGGGAAAACGTCAACGACTGCTGGACTATTTGTCAAAAAGAAATAGAGGGCGCTATAAAGAATTAATTGGTGAGTTGGATATTCGAGAGATAAAAACTCGTTAATTTGAAGCGTGATACCATTTGAGCCTAGTCGTTTAAATTTTGATGAACTTCTTTTTACTTTCAGCAATGCATGGAAGAATGACTCGGGAAAAACTTATGATTGCACCAACTACAAGAAAAGACCTCATGATAGTCAATATGGGCCCTCACCACCCATCAATGCATGGTGTTCTTCGACTGATCGTTACTCTCGATGGTGAAGATGTTATTGACTGTGAACCAATATTGGGTTATTTACATAGAGGGATGGAGAAAATTGCGGAAAATCGAACAATTATACAATATTTGCCTTATGTAACACGTTGGGATTATTTAGCTACTATGTTCACAGAAGCAATAACCATAAATGGACCCGAACAGCTAGGCAATATTCAAGTGCCTAAAAGGGCTAGCTATATAAGAGCTATTATGTTGGAGTTGAGTCGTATCGCTTCCCATTTGTTATGGCTTGGCCCTTTTATGGCAGATATTGGGGCACAGACCCCCTTTTTCTATATTTTTCGAGAACGAGAATTGATATATGACCTATTCGAGGCTGCTACCGGCATGCGCATGATGCATAATTATTTTCGTATCGGAGGAGTCGCTGCTGATCTACCTCATGGCTGGATAGATAAATGTTTGGATTTTTGCGATTATTTTTTAACCGGGGTTGCTGAATATCAAAAGCTTATTACACGGAATCCTATTTTTTTAGAACGGGTTGAGGGCGTAGGCATTATTGGCGGAGAAGAAGCACTAAATTGGGGTTTATCGGGACCAATGCTACGAGCTTCCGGAATACAATGGGATCTTCGTAAAGTTGATCGTTATGAGTGTTACGACGAATTTGATTGGGAGATCCAATGGCAAAAAGAAGGGGATTCATTAGCTCGGTATTTAGTACGAATCGGCGAAATGACAGAATCCATAAAAATTATCCAACAGGCTCTGGAAGGAATTCCAGGGGGACCCTATGAGAATTTAGAAAGCCGCCGCTTTGATAGAATAAAAGATCCCGAATGGAATGATTTTGAATATCGATTTATTAGTAAAAAACCTTCTCCAACTTTTGAATTGTCCAAGCAAGAACTTTATGTAAGAGTCGAAGCACCAAAAGGAGAATTGGGAATTTTTCTTATAGGAGATCGGAGTGTTTTTCCTTGGAGATGGAAAATTAGACCGCCGGGTTTTATCAACTTGCAAATTCTTCCGCAGTTAGTTAAAAGAATGAAATTGGCTGATATTATGACGATACTAGGTAGCATAGATATCATTATGGGAGAAGTTGATCGTTGAAATGCTAATTGATACAACAGAAATAAAAGCTATCAATTTTTTTTTCAGATTGGAATCCTTAAAAGAAGTCTATGGGATCATATGGATGCTTGTCCCTATTTTCATTCTTGTATTAGGAATCACACTAGGTGTACTAGTAATTGTTTGGTTAGAAAGAGAAATATCTGCAGGGATACAACAACGTATTGGACCCGAATACGCGGGTCCTTTGGGAATTCTTCAAGCTTTAGCAGATGGTACAAAACTACTTTTCAAAGAAAATCTTCTTCCATCTAGAGGAGATACTCGTTTATTCAGTCTCGGGCCATCCATAGCAGTCATATCCATTTTACTAAGTTATTCAGTAATTCCTTTTAGCTATCGCTTTATTTTAGCCGATCTTAGTATTGGTGTTTTTTTATGGATCGCCGTTTCAAGTCTTGCTCCCGTTGGACTTCTTATGTCAGGATATGGATCAAATAATAAATATTCCTTTTTGGGTGGATTAAGAGCTGCTGCTCAATCAATTAGTTATGAAATACCATTAACCCTATGTGTATTATCAATATCTCTACGTGTGGTTCGGTGAGACATAAAACTTCCCCTATTTATTTTCTTTCTAGCAAGTTTTCTTTCTAGCAAGAAAGTTAAATGATTTGAATATCTATTTTTTTATTCATCGTTGGGTTGATGAATTAAACCAAATAGTTATATGAGTGAAATAAAACGGCTTAAAAATTTGCTGTTAAAAGAATTCAATCTCATTTCCTATGTACAAGAATTGAGTGAAAGTAAACATAAGCAGTCGAGACTGTTTACCCCAAGATTGGTTGATTAGTCATCTTGGCTTGAAGCGGGTTCAAAAGATCAATCGTATGGGGTTTTTACTATACTATTACCATAGATGTATTATCCTAATGAGAGATTCAAAAAAATGAGTGGATGGTTAGGAAGACCAAGATACACAAAGGATTAGTAATGGAGATTCTGTAAATTATCCAATAGGATATTATTTTTTTATAGAAAAGTAATTCGAATTGGGGCTTTAAGTTGGTAGAAATGATTAAGAAGTACTCCCCGCGATTTCGATCCAGAGTATGTTCCTATCCACCGATTAAGTAAATAACTATCAAAAACGAAGAAATCTTTTACTTTGGATAATGCCCCTTTTCTGAGAAAGGAGAATAGGAACGAAATAAAATCGAAAGAAATACAATTCTTGTTATGTAATGCAATGTCTAATTCTTTTTCGTAATCGAAAATGAGAAAATGAGAAAATGATAGGCTAAAATATCTATGTGATATTCCTCTAAAAAGTCTTTGTTCATTCAAGGATAAAGTTATTAAGCAACAAAGAAAAATTAAAA